GTTTGACAAATTGGAGAATCCAGATTTTATTATGCTGTCGTAAGAAAAAAAATGAACCAGAAAAAAAGATTTTTTTATTGAACGTGTTCATTCATTTTGACTACTTTAGCATATTTTCTTATAGTCATTTTGACCCCACCTTCCCGGAGTTCATTCTCCGGGGAACTCCATTTAAATTATTCCGGTGTATTCTTTCCAATCTACTTTTTTTCTTATTTCGTTGGAAATCATATAAAGACAATTCCTATTTGATATAGCCATTTGGGCCAATATTTTACGATTAAGAAGCAACTGCTTCTTGTATAGATCATGTATTAATTTACTATAACTATAGAATACTCTCCCTTCTCGAATTACTGCGTTTATCCGAGTGATCCACAAACGACGAAAATTTCTCTTTTGCTTATCCCTATCCCGATGAGCCGAAACCAAAGCTCTTATTTTCTGTTGAGTAATAGTTCGAGTAAGTCTTGAATGAGACCCCCGAAAACTTGATGCAAATAAACGAATTTTTGTTCTACGCCTCCGGGCTATATATCCGCGTTTAATTCTGGTCATTGAATAAATAAAATTTTGACAAATAACTAATTGATTTCGTTTCTTTCAGTTATTCTTTTACCCGTCCTGGTCTATTAATAACCAAACGGATTTTTCCAATGTATAAAATACAAATTCCAATGGCTTTGGCTACTATAACCTCCCCAACCACGATTTTTTTATTTTTTTGGTATTTTAAAAAAGAAATAGAAATTAAATAGATAAAGAAATAGTGGGTTTCCTCGTTTCTATGGTTACTTCTTAAACGGTGAGGTCTTCTCTATACACCGGAGCCTTTACTTCATTTATTTAATATTTCATCAATGTTATTGGTAACTTGTATAGTTCGCATCACATTCTTTGGCTCTACTCATGAATTATCCAGTAACAGGTCTTTCACAATAAGACCCGCCTATACAGTAACGGTATTGAATTATGAAATTTCGCTGGGTAGCTGACCCTCGTAGTCCGTTCTTGACCGAGCGAGAACTTCATTTTTATGTTTTTTTTTTTTGAATTTCAATAAGATTTCCTCCGCTTAATGGATAACGATTTGCTACCAATGGAGAATTGTTTCTCATCTTAAATTCAGGTGATTGGATTTGCACCAGTGGAAACCATAAATTTTATACACAATAGAGGGATCGAGTGGCTTATTTTTAGATAGTAAGTAGATAGTAAATGGAGTTCCTTCTTCCATTCGATCCCATTCACTGGACTAATCATTCATACTGGAAGCGGTTTCTTGCTTTTTTGTATCAGCTCATGATCTAAACGAGTCGCACATACACCCTAGTACATGTTCCTCGACGCTGAGGGCATCCCCCAAGAGCGGGGGATTTCGTGACATTTCGAATGGGCTGTCTTGTATTTCTAATAAGTTGTTTAATGGTTGGCATGTTGAATATATACATAATGGGCTGGTTTAGATTGATCCTAACCGGATGATTATGAATTTTTTGATTTAATAGTTAAACTCGGAGATAAAATATCACATCACGGATTTTCACAAAATCCATTTTTTTTTCATTCAACTGCTACAAGATCAACAATTCCATAAGCTTGGGCTTCTGTTGCTGACATAAAAACGTCTCTTTCCATGTCTTCAGATACAACCCATAAAGGTTTGCCCGTCCTTTGTACATAAACCCTTGTGAGGGTTTCGCGTAGTTTAAGCAGTTCTTCCGCTTCCAGGATAAATTCTCCCGTCTGCGCTTCATAAAAGGAACTCGCGGGTTGATGGATCATTACCCTGATGATAGAAGGTTTCTCTATCTGATGTGATGAAAGGAATAGAAAAGGAAGATCAAGAATAATAGGAAAAAAAGATAGAATTGAACAACCGTACGGGCATCATCTTTTGTGCATTGCATACGGCTATACAATAAAATTGACCCTTACTTTTCAGATAAAAATAGAATATATCAGCCCCAGGAGGGTAAATGGTCAAATTGCCACCCTTCCTTTCTTTTGGAGGAGTTCAAAAATACTATGATGGCTCCGTTGCTTTTCTATTTGAAAATGGATTTTTTTTCTTTGATTCAGCAATCCCAAAGTTTCTTTTTGATCCAACCAAAAAGGGAAAAATTTGGTTTTTTTTGCACTCTTTTTTTTATAACTTAAAAATTGTTAAGAGACTTTCGGTGTGAAAACAACCAAGTTTGTAACGCTGAATTGGACTTCCGATAGATAAGAGAAAATCGGAAATATCTTTTATCTCATACTACTCTCTCGATACATAATCGAATCTTTTGAAAAAAACAATGCAAAAATTTTTCATATCGAATTCGAAGTGCCATGCTATTATTACTTAATATTCATATGGCGAAGGCATAGTTTTACTTTTTCTCTCAAATAAAAAACCCCATTGGCGCCAAGCGTGAGGGAATGCTAGACGTTTGGTAATTTCTCCTCCAACCAGGATAAAAGATCCCATTGACGCGGCTAATCCCATGCATATTGTATGGACCTCTGGTCGCACAAATTGCATAGTATCATAAATAGCGACTCCGGGTATTACCCATCCGCCAGGAGAGTTTATAAACAAATACAGATCTTTGGTATCATCCTCGATACTGAGATATACCATAAGACCAATAAGTTGATTCGAGATCTCGCTATCAACTTCTTGGCCTAAAAAAAGTAATCTTTCTCGATAAAGTCGGTTGAGTAGGGCAAAATTGTATCCCTTAGGAACCGTACATGCATCTTTTGGTGCATACGGTTCAAAAAAAAATAGCGAAAAAAAAAGAATCAATGTATAGATTAAGGGCTTTTTCTTCGATTTTTCAATAAAGACGAATTTTTTTTCTTCTTTATTATATAATAGAAAAACTTATCGAATTCACTTTTCATTGATGTATTGTTTCATCGAGATTCAATCCAAATCACGAGGGTCTTTTCTTGTTCCTGAATGGGTCTCTTTCATCTTTTTAGGTTTATGCTCTACTCCGGGTAAAGATTCACCCCGTTTTGATTTGCACATATAGGACAAATCTTCTCACCACCATTTCTTTTTGGTATGACTTTCCAAATAACAAACAGGAATCATTTAGGATACACGTAGTAATCCTAGATATATTACCAATTGGGTTTTTTCTAAACGGAGCCTGGATACTTCATTTTTTTAGTCCAATCAAAGTCAACCATAAATTATTCGAATTGATAATAGTACTATGAATTCCTCCAAACAATGCATCTAATTGCACTTCACGCTCCAATTTATGGATGATTCCATTTCGACTTCTTGGGCGAAACAGAGGATATCTCGATCGGGGGAGAGAACGGGGAAATCCCATATGACCCAATATATCTCACAAGTCGCACTATACGTCAACCCAAGATGCATCTTCCTCTCCAGGACTTCGGAAAGGTACTTTTGGAACACCAATAGGCATAAATTGAAAGAAAAAAGAACTAAATCCTATATTTCACTTTGATGTGGAAACGTAATAATGTGGTTTTATTGTCTTTAGAATATTGTCTTTATCATATTTATTTTATCCATAGATTAGCAAAATTCAGAAAGAAAAAAAAAGAAAGGAAATTTTTTACGAGCAGGCCCTTCGAATGATAAACGCATTTACTCATAGAAAGTGGTATCAATCCACCATTGCGTATTGGTGCTTATCGAGTATAGAATAAATCTGCTTCTCTTTGTTCTTACGAACAGAATTCTTCCATTATTTGGAACACAATAGAATATAGAATAAACAACCCTTGTTAGGAAATAATCCACTGAACAGGGGAAGTCCGCAGCATAGTCATAGTATATTCCAATGCAATAAAGTTACGTAGTGTTTATTTTTCTTTGATAAAGGGGTATTTTCCATGGGTTTGCCTTGGTATCGTGTTCATACCGTTGTATTGAATGATCCCGGCCGATTGCTTTCCGTTCATATAATGCATACAGCTCTGGTTGCTGGTTGGGCGGGTTCGATGGCTCTCTATGAATTAGCAGTTTTTGATCCTTCTGACCCCGTTCTTGATCCAATGTGGAGACAAGGTATGTTCGTTATACCCTTCATGACTCGTTTAGGAATAACCAATTCGTGGGGGGGTTGGAGTATCACAGGAGGGACTGTAACGAATACAGGGGTTTGGAGTTACGAAGGTGTAGCTGGGGCACATATTTTATTTTCTGGTTTATGCTTTTTGGCAGCTATCTGGCATTGGGTCTATTGGGATCTAGAAATATTTTCTGATGAACGTACAGGAAAACCTTCTTTGGATTTGCCCAAGATCTTTGGAATTCATTTATTTCTCTCCGGGGTGGCTTGCTTTGGTTTTGGTGCATTTCATGTAACAGGCCTGTATGGTCCTGGAATATGGGTGTCTGATCCTTACGGACTAACGGGAAAAGTACAACCTGTAAATCCGGCGTGGGGCGTGGAGGGTTTTGATCCTTTTGTTCCGGGAGGAATAGCTTCTCATCATATTGCAGCCGGTACATTGGGCATATTAGCGGGTCTATTCCATCTTAGCGTTCGACCGCCACAACGTCTATACAAAGGATTACGTATGGGAAATATTGAAACCGTACTCTCCAGTAGTATCGCGGCTGTCTTTTTTGCAGCTTTTGTAGTTGCTGGAACTATGTGGTATGGTTCAGCAACTACCCCCATCGAATTATTTGGTCCCACTCGTTATCAATGGGATCAGGGTTACTTCCAGCAAGAGATATATCGAAGAGTTAGCGCCGGGCTAGCAGAAAATCAAAGTTTATCAGAAGCCTGGTCTAAAATTCCTGAAAAATTGGCTTTTTATGATTATATCGGCAATAATCCGGCAAAAGGAGGATTATTCAGGGCAGGCTCAATGGATAGCGGAGATGGAATAGCGGTTGGGTGGTTAGGACACCCTATCTTTAGAGATAAAGAAGGACGTGAGCTTTTTGTACGGCGTATGCCCACTTTTTTTGAAACATTCCCGGTCGTTTTGGTAGACGGCGACGGAATTGTTAG